GCTGTCGTTAAACCAGGTCGAATACTTTATGAAATGGGTGGAGTAGCAGAAAATATAGCCAGAAAGGCTATTTTAATAGCGGCGTCCAAAATGCCTATACGAACTCAATTCATTATTTCGTGATAGAAATAAATGTATAACCGCAGAAAAGAGATCTTGGAATAAAAAAAAACAATTGCAGGTTTATTTTTTTTTGACAAAGAATATTTTTTTTCTTCGCCCTTATTTTGTTTTGCATTGAAAGAACAGATTAAAAAATGATATGATTCAACCCCAGACCTATTTGAATGTAGCGGACAACAGCGGGGCTCGAGAATTGATGTGTATTCGAATTATAGGAGCTAGTAATCGCCGATATGCTCATATCGGTGATGTTATTGTTGCTGTGATCAAAGAGGCAGTACCAAATATGCCTCTAAAAAGATCAGAAGTGATAAGAGCTGTAATTGTACGTACTTGTAAAGAACTCAAACGTGACAATGGTATGATAATACGATATGATGACAATGCTGCAGTTGTGATTGATCAAGAAGGAAATCCAAAAGGAACTCGAGTTTTTGGTGCAATCGCCCGAGAATTAAGACAGTTAAATTTTACTAAAATAGTTTCATTAGCCCCTGAAGTATTGTAAGATAAGACCATGATATAGAGAGTATTCGAATGAAATAGGTTAATTAATAGATTGTGTCTCACGTATATACCTTTACCAATTCATAATTCATAAGAAAAAAGATCATGTTTATTATATCCAAATTTTGAGGCACCAATAATTTTAGTTCATTATGGGTAGGGACACTATTGCTGACATAATAACCTCTATACGAAACGCTGACATGCATAGAAAAGGAATGGTTCGAATAGCATCTACTAACATCAATGAAAACATTGTTAAAATACTTTTACGAGAAGGTTTTATAGAAAACGTGAGAAAACATAGGGAAAACAACAAGGATTTTTTGGTTTTAACCCTACAACATAGAAGGAATAGGAAAGGACCATATAAAACTATTTTAAATTTAAAACGGATCAGTAGACCTGGTCTACGAATCTATTCTAACTATCAAAAAATTCCTAGAATTTTGGGTGGGATGGGGATTGTCATTTTTTCTACTTCTCGGGGTATAATGACAGACCGAGAGGCTCGACTAGAAGGAATCGGCGGAGAAATTTTGTGTTATATATGGTAATCCTTCTAATATCCGAATTAAATCCTAAATTTCCTATTCGTAAAAAAAAAGAGAGAAAGGGCGGGTTATCTAATATCACTTCTTCTCCATTAGTTGATACTTCAAGGGGGTTTTACCGGGAATGAAAGAACAAAAATGGGTTCATGAAGGTTTAATTACTGAATCACTTCCCAATGGCATGTTCCGGGTTCGTTTAGATAATGAAGATCTGATTTTAGGTTATGTTTCAGGAAGGATCCGACGTAGTTTTATACGGATACTACCAGGAGATAGAGTCAAAATTGAAGTAAGTCGTTATGATTCAACCCGCGGGCGTATAATTTATAGACTCCGCAACAAGGATTCGAACGATTAGGTAGTTTTTTTAACTTCAACATTACTTTTATGGGGATACAATTCGAGATTCAAAATTTCAAGAAACTTATTTTCTTCCAAGAAGTAGATTCGGAATTAACTTAAGGTAAGGAATTACAAATATGAAAATAAGGGCCTCTGTTCGTAAAATTTGTGAAAAATGCCGACTGATCCGTAGGCGGGGGCGAATTATAGTAATCTGTTCCAACCCAAGACATAAACAAAGACAAGGATAATCTTTAGGACCCGATGTACAAATAAAAATAAAGGATCTGTTTTAACATGAAATGGATATATCCATATATCTCTGACTCATATTTATGAGATGATAAAATATGGCAAAACCTATACCAAGAATTGGTTCACGTAGGAATGGACGTATTGGTTCACGTAAGAGTGCACGTAGACTACCAAAGGGAGTTATTCATGTTCAAGCAAGTTTCAACAATACCATTGTGACTGTTACAGATGTACGGGGTCGGGTGGTTTCTTGGTCCTCTGCCGGTACTTGTGGATTCAGGGGTACAAGAAGAGGTACACCATTTGCTGCTCAAACAGCAGCAGCAAATGCTATTCGTACAGTAATGGATCAAGGTATGCAACGAGCAGAAGTAATGATAAAAGGTCCGGGTCTCGGAAGAGATGCAGCATTACGGGCTATTCGCAGAAGTGGTATACTATTAAGTTTCGTACGGGACGTAACCCCTATGCCACATAATGGCTGTAGACCTCCTAAAAAAAGACGTGTGTAAAAAAATAAAGATTGAAGATATTTCAAGAGAAATAAATGATTCAATGATCTGATCAAATAATATTACTATGGTTCGAGAGAAAGTAACAGTATCTACTCGGACACTAGAGTGGAAGTGTGTTGAATCAAGAGCAGACAGTAAGCGTCTTTATTATGGACGCTATATTTTGTCTCCACTTATGAAAGGTCAAGCCGACACAATAGGCAT